CTTATTGTATCGGCCCAAAACCTCACTAATTGATCTTTACGGTGCTTCCTCTATCAATTAGATCCTTTATCCATAGAATAAAGTATCTAGGCATATCTATTTCTTCATATTTCTACTTCTATGAAGTTTGTTTCTTTGCTACAGCTGATAAAAATCGTTGTTTTGGACGATGGATATGTAGAAAGCCTATGTTTGTTTCTATTATTTAATAGCGGATTTTTTCTTTCTTTCCCTTTTTCTTTCTATAGTAGAGAGAGTCGCACGTAATGACAGATCACAGCCATATTATTAAAAGCTTGTGGTAAGAACGGATTTCGCTCTAGTGCCCGAAAATAATATTCTAAAGCTTTCGTATGTTCGCCGTTACTTGTGTGGATAAGGCCTATGTTATAGAGTATATAACTTCGATCATAGGGATCAATTTCTAGTCGCATAGCTTCATAATAATTCTGTAAAGCTTCCGCATAATTTCCTTCGGATTGAGCCGACATCCGTTACGGTCGTCATTCGATTCAAAGAATCTCCGTTTCAGAACCGTACGTGAGATTTTCATCTCATACGGCTCCTCCCTTAATGTGCATAATAAGAATAATACATGGATTCAAAAAAAATGGAGATTTTCTCATTATGAACTGAAGCGGGGCTAGTGTTTTTACAAGAAATCTCTAGCCAACCTTCCTGCAAAAGATATTTTCTTAACATCAAGCATGTTGGTACTAGATATAAATGGTAACTCCAACAATTTATTTGTTCTCAACGCCCCCTAATTTCCAGGAATTAGTCACTTCAACAGTCTTCGATGGTTATACGGGTATCCAAAGTACGAAGGAGATGGGTGTTTGTTGTCCCAACCATTCTTGTTAGTCCCAATCCTGATGAGGAAAGGGGTTCATTTATAACAAAGTTTTCGTGGTGTTGATTCCTAGGTGTAGTGCTTCTTCCCCTATGCTGCCTATTGGGACTAGTGGAGCAAGATTGCCCGAAGAACCTATGGGTATAACCTTTCGCTCAATACTAGAATCTATAATTGAAGCATCGGAGGCTGCATTAATCGGGGATACACGACAGAAGGAATTGTTCTATTTCCAAACTTCACCTTCAACAAGCGTAGATTTCTTTCAATAATATTTTTTCTTTCTATTCGGAATCAGGTGTCTTTTTTTACTAAGTTTACTAAGACTGATAGCGAGAAATAAAAAAAATCAAATCGCACCATCTCTGTAATAGGTAAATGCCTCTTTTTCTCCGGAAGTTGTCGGAATTATTCGTAATAAGATATTGGCTACAATTGAAAAGGTCTTATCAATAAAATTTCCATTTATCCGCGATCTAGGCATAGATAGCAATCCATTCTATTCTATAATTCTTTTCATTACCTCTCGTGGAAAACGATCCTACAAAGAAAGTAATTGTACAGTACGAAATAACATAAAAACAAAACAGCCTAATAAAAATAATAAAAAAGATATACACCTTAAACTACTCAAATTGTTTCTTCGGAATTTATTTATAATAAAACAAATAAGAAAGATTTTAATCCGATTCGCTTTCATGCAGTAGTATACCAATGACGGGAACTAGTCCGATTTCATCGAAGTTGAAGAATCAAGGAATTTTTCCTAGAGATTCGGATAACTCGATAAAAGTTTTGATTGAATTATGATCCAAATACAAATAGGAAAAAGAGTTGAATAATCATTCTATGATGAAATATAGAATATCCGTCCTTACTGATTCATTAATTTGTAATAGATCTATGGAGTAAGATAAGGGGTTCTTGTTGAGAAACCAAAAAGGGGAAAATCTTTGATTTAATTCGGTATAAATAGCCGAATCAGAAGAAGCTGGGAGCGTCATCTTCGCAAACATGAATAGATATATATATATATCTTTAATTGGTTTTAATTATTTTTCACCAAAAAAAAAGGATCTTTATCCCCTATTCCCTCAGCCGCGAAGAAAAGATCTTTATCTTGATGAAAAGTTTTCTATTTGTCGAGTTAGAATTGATTGGTCGTATCTATCCAATAATCTACTAGATAATGACTCGTATTCACTCGGGTTCTGAGTCATAATCATTATGGAGGAGAGATGGCCGAGTGGTTGAAGGCGTAGCATTGGAACTGCTATGTAGGCTTTTGTTTACCGAGGGTTCGAATCCCTCTCTTTCCGTACCTTCATCTAAACCAACAATGGTACTTACCACAATACAATGTATCAAAGCAACTAATAATGGTATCCATTATTCCAATAGTTAGACCTTTCTTTGATATGGATTCTCTATTCCTAATTGCTGTGGTACGGAAAATACTGGAAAAAGCGGACAAGGAATTAAAATATTGCAGCGGATCTATTACTTCGACGAAAAGAGAGCAAAATCAATATCAATCGCCCTAATCTTTTTTTGTTAGTTAGGTTTAACTTTGACGGGAATAATATTCTACGACTAGTAATTCATTTATTTTCAAACCGACCCATTTATTATCTATTATTTGATTGACTAATCCTTTATATTGTAACGGGTGAAGAGTCACATATTTTGGCACTTCCTCATGAGGGGATGAATCAAGCGAATTTTGAATCAGAGTTCTGGATTTTTGTTCATCCTTCGCTGTAATAACATCTCGTGGTTTGCAGCGATAACTTGGTATATCTACTATACGACCATTAACTAAAACATGTCTATGGTTAACTAATTGGCGGGCTCCAGGAATAGTCGACGCCATACCCAATCGAAAAAGGATGTTATCCAAGCGCATTTCAAGTAATTGTAGTAAAACCTGACCTGTTGAACCTTTGGCTTTTCCCGCGATACGGACATATTTAAGTAATTGTCGTTCTGTAAGACCATAATGAAAACGCAATTTTTGTTTTTCTTCTAGACGAATACGATATTGAGATCTTTTGCCGGACCGCGATTGGTTTCTAAGATCACTTCCGGCTCTAGGCCTTTTACTAGTTAGTCCCGGTAAAGCCCCCAGACGGCGTATTTTTTTGAAACGAGGACCCCGGTAACGCGACATAAAGACTCCTAATTTTATTTAAATTTCATTTTACAGAATAAACCTAAATTAAAACTGAACTATAAATGAAGCGAAATCGACTGAAGTGTTCTACTACAAATACAAAGAATAATGAGATAAATTGTATCAATATCCGGACTCTTTTTTATTCTTAATCTTACTTAATCTTAATTGTATATTTATTTAGATTCTTATTGTATATGTATATTTAGATTCTTATTGTATATGTATATAATTATAATTGTATATGTATATATTTATATTGTTATAATTTATATTGTTATATTATATAAATAAAAAATAAAAGAAAAGGATCCTTTCAAAAATCCAAAAAATAGGAAAAGCCAGCTATCGGAATCGAACCGATGACCATCGCATTACAAATGCGATGCTCTAACCTCTGAGCTAAGCGGGCTCACATAATCGAAATTGGACAGGCAATAAACTGCTGGGATCGTAGCTATTAACTATCCATTCTTAGCTATTCCTAATTAATAGGAGTCTAGAAGGAGTCTAGAAAAGAATAGAAATATAAAATATTTATAGATAATAACCATTAATAGACTATATGGATATATACTTTGCTTTATTTTAGATTTTTTGACTATATATCATATAAGATATGTATTTCTAATTATGATTACTAAATTAGAATCTTTTCCATTTACATATTTATTATATATTAGATATTAGAGAGAATTCGAATTTATTTAATTTTATTAAATTACGAATTATATAGAAGGATTAGCTATACAAATTATATTACTAAGTCATAGTAATGATTACTATTTATTTAATGATAATGTAATGAATTTATCATTTTCAGTTTTTAGTTAAGGAAATAAATAATAAAAATAAAATAAAAAGATGCAATCCAGATCATAATGAGACATTCCTCTGCTTTCAGTCATAAAAGCATAAGCTAATGAAAAATCGACCGTTCGAGTATTCAAAATTCTATGGGACAAACGGGAGTAAAAAAGACGATATATGTGGGTGGTATCTATCCAGCTATATTGAATTGTGGGTACAGAAATGATAGAATCATTTCTGATTGGACCAGCTATAGTTCTCCGAGAGAAATGAAAGAAGATAGGCAAAAAATCAAATTAGGAGTAGGAGGAAACGCTTTTCGATATAGGAATCTGTATCTAATCAATTTAAAGGGTTACAGCATAAATGAAATAAAAAAAAAGGTAACGACATCACAATTAGATCCTAATCTCAAAACAAAAAAGGGGGGATATGGCGAAATTGGTAGACGCTACGGACTTAATTAAATTGAGCCTTGGTATGGAAACCTACTAAGTGATAACTTTCAAATTCAGGGAAACCCTGGAATTAAAAATGGGCAATCCTGAGCCAAATCCTGTTTTACGAAACCAAAAGGGTTCAGAAAGAAAAGAGAGAAAAAAGGATAGGTGCAGAGACTCAATGGAAGCTATTCTAACAAAGGGAATTGACTACGATGCGTTGGTAAAGGAAGAATCCCCTCCTTTGAAACTCCAGAAAGGATAAACTTTTATACATATGTATACGTACTCAAATACTATTCAAATCTGTATTTTATTTTTTTTTTCTATGAAAAAAATAAAGAATTGTTGTAAATCGATTACAAGTTGAAGAAATAATTTAATATTCATTGATAAGATAAAACCATTCACTCCGCATAGTCTGATAAATCCTTTGATGAGCTGATTGATCAGACGAGAATAAAGATAGAGTCCCATTCTACATGTCAATGCCGACAGCAATGAAATTTATAGTAAGAGGAAAATCCGTCGACTTTAGAAATCGTGAGGGTTCAAGTCCCTCTATCCCCCTCAAAAAGGACCGTTGACCCCACCAAAATTTTATTCTTTTATCACAAAAGGAACTCCATTTGAAAGATTCACAGTCCATATAATTACATTACTCATACTGAAACTTACAAAGTTTTTTTCTTTAGATCCAAGAAATCCAAGGCCTGGAGAAAAC